TAATAAAAAAAAAACTTCTAACCTCAAAAACATTTTTCCTCCCTGTAACTATGAGGCAAGTACCAGCAAATCCAAGGAAAATAAAAAATCCCGAACAGCTGAAAACACGCCTATATTCATCTGACCCCCATCAGATCGACTTAAAACTTTACCTAAAAAAAAAAAATAACAAACCTCAAGACTAAAGACTTTTTCTCGCAGGCGTATATATTTATTTCTTAATTTATAATAAATTAACTACCGATATTTTTAGTAGATATACAATTGTAATCACATTTTAATTGAATTAACCAATAAATATTCAACAAGAAATATCTTTATAATAGTGAAAATAGGGAGTTTTTTTTTTTTTTCATTAAATTCTTATATAATATATAATTGGTATATATATATATAATAATGTAATAGCTCATTTTACTGTAAATCATTTCTCCAATGTTTTTATTTAATCTTTAAAATAATATATTTATCTCTTAAATATAAAAGCTTATATATATATAAGTATAAATAAGATTTTATATAAGCTAGATTTTATATAATAATATAATATAATGATTATATATATATATGTAAATTATATATATATAAGCATTTAATATATATATAAAATATGAATCACTATTTCTATTAAATCTTGCTTATTTTTCTTTTATTTTTTTTTTGAGAGTCTTTACCTACAAATAAGTAATATAGATAAAACACTCTTATGCTATTGATTAAACATAATTGTGTACTTATTTAATATTATACAATAATAATGATACAGTATATATAGACTATTATATTTTACGCGCTTGATTAATATAATATTATATATAAATCATTGTTTTTATTAATATATATTAATTTATAGATATATACACATATAATTTTTATTGACACCATTTTGAAATGAAAACTTTTCATCGTCAACAAAAACCTCATGTTAAAATCACACAGTAAAAATGAAGTGTCATTTTCGATGCATGTTCAATAAATTATTAACCTTAAGGAAAGTCCGACAAATCCAAAATCGATCATTTTCAAAATGCATTTTTAAAATTTTTTTGAAAAAAAAAAAACCCCCCCTATTTCCTATGAATTTAAACCCTGCTTGAATATGAATGATAATTCAATTTAACAGTCATTACACTTACACTAATTAATTAACCCCAACATAAAAATCAACCACTACTACCTGAGGTTGACCAAAATAAATTATAGGTAAATAATTAACGAAGTGCCTGAGGAAAGGACTATTTTGATAGAGTAGGTCACGTATTTATATACCTTCGTTATATCTAACAGAATCAAACTGTTTCCTAAAGCATCAAAAGCCCTCATACGTCATATACTAAGATATAAAAAGGTAAGCTAACGCAAGCTTATAGGTTCATACCCTGTCAATGAAAGTGAAGCCTTTCCCTTTTTAATAAAACTTCATAAGCTAGTATTTGTCAGTTCAATAATCCTAGGAACACTAATCACCGCATCTTCCTACTCATGGTTTAGAATATGAATAGGGCTAGAAATCAATTTACTGTCTATTATCCCTCTATTCTCAGACAGGAAAAACATATTATCCTCAGAGGCCGCACTAAAATATTTCATCACACAGGCAATAGCTTCACTGGTACTGCTAATAGCAGTGATTATATTATTATTGACAGAAGAGTTTATTCACCCCCAGATAAACTTTGCCTTCATAATAATAATAAACACAGCATTACTAACCAAAGTAGGCGCAGCCCCCTTCCATTTCTGATTCCCCGAAGTAATTGAAGGACTATCATGAATAAATGCTCTTATTTTATTAACATGACAGAAAATTGCACCAATAATAATAATTATAGTTAATAAAATCAATACCCAATTCTTGATCAGCATTATCTTTACTTGCCTAGTAGCAAGAACATTAAGAGGATTTAACCAAATCAGACTACGAAAAATTCTAGCCTTCTCCTCAATCAATCACATTGCATGAATACTGGCTACAATAATGATTTCTCTATCTACCTGAACAGTTTATTTCCTTGTATATTCCTTAATCAACGCAAACATTGTTATTTTATTCCTGATAACTAAAAGATTTTACCTAAATCAAATCAGAAACATACTAAATCAAAATAAAATAGTAAAACTATCATTCATAATTAACTTCCTTTCCCTAGGGGGATTGCCGCCATTTATTGGTTTCATGCCGAAATGGCTAGTAATTAATTGAATAACAAATCAAGGAATAATCCTAATTACAGTAACATTAATCGTTACCACGCTGGTCATGCTTTACATTTACATGCGAGTACTCATATCGTCAATAGTTTTATCAACAGAAGAGCCAAAAATCTCCATCAACGTAAGCAGAAGAACACTAAGAATAACTAATTTCCTATCAATTTCAAGCCTAGCATTCTGCACCTTAATTCCTAGTTTTTACTAATCCAAGGATTTAAGTTAAAGCAAACTAACAACCTTCAAAGTTGTAAATAGAGGAACATCTAAGCCTTAGGCTTAAAAAATAACTTTCCTCTAAATTTGCAATTTAGCGTCATAACATAGACTATTAAACCATAAAGATTGATAACAGGGGATAAAGCCCGTAAATAAATTTACAATTTATTGCCTAAACTCAGCCATATTATCGAATAAATGACTATTTTCAACTAATCACAAAGACATTGGAACACTTTACTTCATTTTCGGTGCTTGGTCAGGAATGGTAGGGACATCGCTAAGACTAATAATCCGAGCAGAATTAGGCAACCCCGGATCCCTTATTGGAGACGACCAGATCTATAACGTCATTGTTACAGCACACGCTTTCATTATAATTTTCTTCATAGTTATACCTATCATAATTGGAGGTTTCGGAAATTGATTAGTACCACTAATACTAGGGGCCCCTGATATAGCTTTTCCTCGAATAAATAATATAAGATTTTGACTGCTCCCCCCTTCCCTCACATTATTGCTAATAAGAAGAATTGTAGAAAGAGGAGCCGGAACAGGATGAACAGTATATCCCCCTTTATCCTCAAACATTGCCCATGGCGGGTCATCTGTAGACCTGGCAATCTTTAGACTCCACTTAGCAGGGATTTCATCAATCCTGGGAGCAGTAAACTTCATTACTACAGTAATCAATATACGCCCCCAGGGAATAAGATTCGACCGAATATCCCTATTTGTATGAGCTGTCGTAATTACAGCCGTTTTACTGCTATTATCACTACCTGTTCTAGCAGGAGCAATTACAATATTATTAACAGATCGAAACATTAATACCTCTTTCTTTGACCCAGCAGGAGGGGGAGATCCCATTCTTTACCAACATCTCTTCTGATTCTTCGGACACCCTGAAGTTTATATTCTAATTCTTCCTGGATTTGGAATAATTTCCCACATTATTAGTCAGGAAAGAGGAAAAAAGGAAGCTTTCGGTACCCTGGGAATAATTTATGCAATAATAGCAATCGGACTACTAGGATTTGTTGTATGAGCACACCATATATTTACTGTAGGCATAGATGTAGATACACGGGCCTATTTTACCTCAGCAACTATAATCATTGCTGTACCTACAGGGATCAAAATCTTCAGATGACTTGCCACCCTGCACGGAACTCAACTAAACTACAGTCCCTCGCTTCTTTGAGCTCTTGGCTTCGTATTCCTATTTACAGTAGGCGGCCTGACAGGCGTTATTCTAGCCAACTCGTCAATTGATATTATACTTCATGACACTTACTATGTAGTAGCTCACTTCCATTATGTTCTATCAATAGGAGCTGTATTTGCTATCATAGGAGGCTTAGTACACTGATTCCCCTTATTTACAGGCCTGTCCCTTAACCCTAAAATATGCAAAATTCAATTTTTTACTATATTTGTAGGTGTAAACATAACCTTCTTTCCCCAACACTTTCTAGGTTTAAGAGGTATGCCCCGACGATACTCAGACTACCCAGACGCCTATACATTGTGAAATATCATCTCATCAATTGGGTCAATAATCTCCCTGATCGGAGTAGTATTCCTCCTATTCATTGTATGGGAAAGATTCTCCAGATCACGAAAGTCAGTAATTTCCTTAAATATAACATCTTCAATTGAATGACTGCAAAACATACCACCAGCTGAACACAGATACTCAGAACTGCCTATATTATCTTCTAACTTCTAATATGGCAGAAAAGTGCAATGGACTTAAACCCCATACATAAAGCTTATGCTTTTTTTAGAAATAGCAACATGAAAGCTACTACTGCTACAAGACAGTGCTTCACCTCTAATAGAACAATTATCATTCTTCCATGACCACACATTACTAATTCTAGTAATAATTACAATTTTGGTAGGACAAATAATAGCAGGACTATTCTTTAATAAATTAACTCACCGATACCTACTTGAAGGTCAAACTATTGAACTAATCTGAACCATTCTACCTGCAATTACACTCATTTTCATTGCACTACCGTCATTACGACTAATCTATATCCTCGACGAAACAAACAATCCAGCTATTACAATTAAAACAATTGGACATCAGTGGTACTGATCATACGAATATTCAGACTTTAAAAATATTGAATTTGATTCCTATATAATTCCAATTCAAGAAATATCAAGCTTTAATTTTCGGCTTCTAGATGTTGATAACCGAATAGTAGTACCATTCTTATCCCAAATCCGAATACTTGTTTCTGCTGCAGATGTAATTCACTCATGAACTGTTCCCTCTTTAGGAGTCAAGATTGATGCTACCCCGGGACGATTAAATCAAGTAAGATTCACCCCTACGCGAACAAGAATCCTGTACGGACAGTGTTCCGAGATTTGTGGAGCAAATCATAGATTCATACCAATTGTAACAGAAACAATTTCTCCTAAATACTTTATTAAATGAATTTCAAAGATAATTCAAGCATCATTAGGTGGCTGAAAGTAAGCAATGGTCTCTTAAACCACATAATAGTAAGTAACGAATACTTCTAATGAAAAATTTAGTTAATAAATAACATTAGCTTGTCAAGCTAAAATAAATATACAAATATTAATTTTTAATACCACAAATAGCACCGCTTAACTGACTCTCACTAATAATTATATTTATTCTAGTAATAATACTGTTTAACATCGTAAACTATTACTCCTTCACCTACCAGATCAAGCAAAAAAGAGACAGAATTAAAAAGCAAGAAATCAATTGAAAATGATAACAAACCTTTTCTCCTCCTTCGACCCATCCTCAAACTGAAGATCCTCTCTTAACTGAACTAGAACAGTCCTAGGACTTATATTTATTCCCCCAGCATTTTGACTAATTCCATCACGAATAAATATACTGTGAACACTAGTCATCAAAACCTTGCATAAAGAATTTAAAACCCTGTTAGGCCCAAAAATCAAAGGATCAACAATAATCTTTGTCTCATTATTCAGAATGATTTTATACAATAACTTTCTAGGACTGTTCCCCTACATTTTCACTAGAACAAGACATATAGCCCTAACTCTTTCCCTTGCATTACCGCTATGATTATCATTTATAGTATATGGGTGAATTAATAACACAACACACATATTTGCTCACCTAGTTCCACAAGGAACACCCCCCTTACTTATACCTTTTATAGTATGTATTGAAACAATCAGAAACGTAATCCGACCAGGCACTCTTGCCATTCGATTGTCTGCAAACATAATTGCAGGACACCTATTAATAACACTGCTAGGAAACACAGGATCCATGCTATCAACTTACATAGTTAACATCCTATTAATTACACAAATCCTACTTCTACTCCTAGAATCAGCAGTAGCAATTATTCAGTCATACGTATTTGCCGTATTAAGAACCCTATACTCAAGAGAAGTAAACTAATGACACACAAAAATCACCCCTATCACCTAGTAGAAGTTAGACCATGACCAATCCTGGGATCATTAAGAGCCTTAATTATAATGTCTGGACTAATTAAATGATTTCACTTCTACAATAATTCCCTTATATTAATTGGATCAACGTCAATACTACTAATTATATACCAATGATGACGAGACATTTCCCGAGAGGGGACTTATCAAGGATTACACACTTACTCGGTAACAATAGGACTTCGATGGGGAATAATTCTATTCATTACATCAGAAGTATTTTTCTTCATCTCATTTTTCTGAGGATTCTTCCATAACAGACTAGCACCCACAATTGAAATTGGAATAATTTGGCCTCCAAAAGGAATTCAAACATTTAACCCCATTCAAATCCCCCTTCTTAATACCTTAATTCTACTAACATCCGGACTAACTGTAACCTGAGCTCATCATAGTCTAATAGAAAATAATGCAAAACAAGCAACCCAAGGATTGTTATTAACAGTAATTCTAGGTCTATACTTCACAATACTCCAAGCCTATGAATACTTCGAATCATCATTTACAATCTCAGACGCAGCATATGGATCGTCCTTCTTTGTTGCAACAGGGTTCCACGGATTACATGTAATTATTGGAACAACATTCCTAGCTGTATGTCTAGCCCGTCACATCAACAATCATTTCTCTCAGATTCATCACTTCGGCTTTGAGGCTGCAGCATGATACTGACACTTTGTAGACGTAGTTTGACTTTTCCTTTATATCTCTATCTACTGATGAGGTAGATAATTTATATAGTATAAAAATTATATTTGACTTCCAATCAAAAGATCTATTCAATAGTATAAATAATATTCATGCTAACACTATCCGCTATAATTATCCTAATAATCACAATTATCCTAATTGTATTGCTAAACATAACATCAAAAAAAACAATCATAGACCGCGAAAAAAGATCTCCCTTTGAGTGCGGATTTGACCCTAAGTCATCATCGCGCCTGCCCTTTTCAATACATTTCTTCTTAATCGCTATTATCTTCCTAATTTTTGATGTAGAAATTACACTGCTATTTCCATTAATTATAACAATAAAGTATAACAGTATAGCAATCTATGCCACAGTAATAATCACATTCATTCTAATCCTACTACTCGGACTCCTACATGAATGAAAGCAAGGCGCCCTAAACTGAACAAATTAGGATAATAGTTAATAATAACGTTTAATTTGCAGTTAAAAATAATTGGTATAATCAATTTATCTTAAATAAGAAGCAAAACATTGCATTTAGTTTCGACCTAAAAGTTAGATTAAGATAATCCTTATTTTTAATTGAAACCAAAAAGAGGTATATCACTGTTAATGATATAAGTGAACTAAGTTCCAATTAAAGAAATACCAAGAAATAAGCTTCTAACTTAATTATAAAGCATTTACGTGTTTGTATTTCTTCAACAATTTATATAGTTTAAAAAAAACATTACATTTTCAGTGTAAAATTAACTAACGTTTATAAGTACTTAAAGATAAGTATATCTCCCCAACATCTTCAATGTTGTGCTCTATATAAGCTATTTAAGTTAAATCATAAAAACAATGATAATCCACATAATAGTTAAAACAAAAAAAACCTTAATACTATTAAACATAAGAACTTGTATGCTCATAGAATTACCAGTCAAAAGCCCATAAATTTTCTGAGCCCCAAAATACTCAGCCCAACCTTGATCAAGAATCTTATACAAATAAGAGCCCCCAACCACAGGATAATAATTAACACCATAAGTAGAAATTACTGGTATATTTCATATTCCAGACAAAAACCAAGAAAGACTATAAAACCCAAAAGAAAGGGAATTCTGCCCAACTACAAACTTAGAAAATTCATAACCAATTCATGCCCCAATAAAAATAACCAACAAAGTCATTACTTTTAAAATAAAAGGCAAAACAATCACATACGGAAAAGGAAAAATTAATCATCTTAATGTACTTCCCATAAAAACAACAAAAAAAATCAAGCCTGTTATTCCCTTAATCATCGTTAAACCTAAATCCCTTACACTACTCAGGGAAAAAAAATTAAAATCTCCCACAAAAGAATAATAGACAAGACGAAAACTATAACAAACAGTAAGACCAACCGAGACATAAAAAATAACGTAAATGTAAAAGTTAAGATATCCTATGCTTATTACTTCAGCAACCAAATCCTTAGAATAAAATCCTCTTAAAAATGGCAAGCCACATAAAGCTATATTACAAATATTGAAATATGAACAAGTAATAGGCATAAGACTAATTAAACCCCCCATATAACGAATATCCTGACAATTGCCCATACAATGAATAACATTACCAGCACACATAAACAACAAGGCCTTGAAAAGGGCATGAGTAAGAAGGTGAAAAAAAGCCAGCTTATATCTGCCCAAAGACAAAATCATTATCATCAACCCCAACTGACTAAGAGTAGATAAAGCAATAATCTTTTTTAAATCAAACTCAAAGCTGGCGCCTAAACCAGACATAAACATGGTTATACTTGAAATAAAAACCAAAAAATAAAGCAATAAATCCCCAAAAGTAAAATTAAAACGAATAAGCAAGTAAACCCCAGCAGTAACTAAAGTAGAAGAATGAACCAAAGAGGAAACAGGAGTAGGAGCTGCTATAGCAGCAGGAAGCCACGAAGAAAACGGGATCTGTGCTCTCTTAGTTATTGCTGCAAGTAATACTATTCAAGAAATGATAGATATATAAAAGTCACCCTTCAGCTCTTCTAAATAAAAAACATAATTTCAACTACCATAATTTAATATCCAAGCAATACCTATTAACAAAGCCACATCACCGACTCGATTACTCAAGGCAGTCAATATGCCCGCATTATAAGACTTAACATTTTGATAGTAAATCACCAAACAATAAGAAACAAGCCCAAGCCCGTCCCAACCAAGCAAAATACTAATCAAATTAGGACTAATAATTAATAACATTATAGAAACAACAAACATAACAACAAGACAAATAAAACGATTTAAATAAATATCGTTGCCCATGTATTCGCGCCTATAATAAATAACTATAGCAGAAATAAGCAAAACAAAGCTCATGAACAAAAGGGATATTCAATCAAAAAGAAAAGTCATAGCAATTGAGCCAGAATTAATTATAACTAAATTAAACTCTAAAAAATAAGCAAAATCAACTACAAGCAAATAAACACTTAAAGAAAAGAATAACAAGCTAAAAAAGGACATAAAATAAAAGTAAATAATGCAGATATTAACAATTATTTAAAGTACTATTAATACATCCTTGACACCACAAATCAAAGTTTTAATTAAACTATATAAATAAACCCACAAAGTTATAAAGCCACCTACCAAAACAAGCAAATTAAGCGGAAATCAGTGCAAAAACAATAGCAAATATTCTCGGACAGAGCAAGAAAAAAAAGAAAACAGACCAGAGTATAAACCACCGTGCTGAGAAAAGGAATACAAAAACAATGAATAAACTGCCCCAAAAAAAGAAATCAATATTAAAAAAATCATGTTCAGCTCACTAAACCTAAGAATTCTATTAATAAGCATAATCTCGCCCAATAAGTTCAGCGAAGGGGGAGCAGCAATATTAGACGAAACCAATAAAAACCAAATTAAAGACAAACTAGGAATAACATTAATTAAGCCTTTATTAACATACAACCTCCGTCTCATTAAACGTTCATAATTAACATTAGCCAAACAAAAAAGACCAGAGGAACAAAGCCCATGAGCAATTATTATAGCCAATGAACCTGTTATACCTCAAAAATTAAGAGTCATAATTCCAGCCAAAACTAAGCCTATATGAGAAACTGAAGAATAAGCAATAAGCGATTTCATATCCCTTTGTCGCAAACAAATTAAAGAAACATAAAATCCTCCCAATAGCCTAAGGCTAATAAAAAAAACATTAATACTTATCCCAATAAAAGAAAACATTACTATAAGCCGCAATATACCGTAACCTCCTAACTTAAGTATAATTCCTGCTAAAATTATAGACCCAGAAACAGGGGCTTCTACATGGGCCTTAGGCAACCAAAGATGAACAAAAAACATAGGAACCTTAACAAAAAAAACAAAATTAATAAGCACGTAAATAAGCAATCTATCAATGCCAGATAAAAAATAAAAATGAAGAGAGCCAAATAAATTATAACAAAAAAAGACAGAAATCATTATAGGCAAAGAAGCTAACAAAGTATAAAAAAGCAAATAAACCCCAGCCTGCAAACGCTCAGGCTGATATCCCCACCCCACAATCAAAATCAACGTAGGAATAAGGCTAACCTCGAAAAAAATATAAAAAATAAACAAATTTAAAGAAGCGAAAGTCAAAAACAAGGATATCATTAAAATCAAAACAACAAACAAAAAAAGACCATGCCAATTACCTCCAAAATAAATCTTTTCTCTAGCCAATACCATTAAACTACAAATTCAAAACCTCAATAAAATAAGAGTAAAAGATAAAAGATCAACACCCAAATCTATAGACAGATTAACTGCCAAGTTCCCAAAAACAAAATTAACAATAAACAAAAAAGATAACAAAAATCAAACAAACTGATTAAACCAAAACCCGCCCAAAAAACATAAAGGAATCATTATAAGCAAACAAAACAAGAACTTTATCATAAGACATTAAAGCTTTGAAAAAAATCATTACCATGTGTCCGAATAAGGGCTACCAATAAAGAAAGCCCCAAAACGCCCTCGCAAACTCTAAAGGTCAAAAAAATCATAGCAAAAAAAACTTCATTATCTACAAGCCTTAAATACAAAAATATTATATAGTAAATAGAAAGAACAATAAACTCCAAAGAAAGAAGCATTAAAAGCAAATGCTTACGTTTCCAACCAAAAACAACTAGCCCAGAAATAAACATAAAAAGCCCAGTAAGCTTAAAAATTACCATCAGTTTTTATAATTTAAAAAAAAATATTAGTCTTGTAAACTAAAAATAAGATTCTCTTTAAAAACATCAAGAAAAGGATTTTCCCATCAATAATTCCCAAAATTACTATTTTAAATTAAACTAATTCTTGAAATCATAACTATTTTACTCCCAGTCAACACTGCAATTACAGTCACATTCATGTTGATAAAACACCCACTATCAATAGGTATAATACTAATAATACAGACAATTGCAATCAGTCTAATTACAAGAAACTTAAACCAATCACCGTGATTCTCATACATTCTATTCCTCATTATAGTAGGGGGAATACTTATTCTCTTCATATACATAACAAGCGTAGCATCTAACGAAAAATTCAAAACAAATCCAAAAATAACTCTAATTGCCCTATTAATTCCCCCACTAATATTTATATTAAACAAAATAACTTTATTTACTCAAAAGCCAAGAGAAACGCTACCCGCAACCCAAGCAGAAGAAATGGCACTACTACTAAATAAATTCATTAACAGGCCAATATCCCTAACACTAATTTTCTTAATAATATATCTACTATTGGCCCTCATTGCCACAGTTAAAATCAGTAATTTTAAACAAGGATCAATTCGACAGATAAACTAATGAAAATACCAGTGCGAAAAACCTCACCTTTGTTTAAAATCGTAAATAACGCCCTAGTCGACCTACCCACACCATCAAACATTTCAACTTTATGAAACTTTGGATCACTACTAGGAGTATGTCTAGTAGTACAAATTTTAACAGGCGTATTTCTAGCAATACATTACTGTCCCAATATTGAAATAGCCTTTAATAGTGTAGCCCATATTTGCCGAGACGTAAATCAAGGCTGATTAATTCGAACCATGCACGCAAATGGGGCCTCATTCTTCTTTATTTGTCTATATATACATGTCGGTCGAGGAATATATTACAGATCCTATAACCTAAAACACACGTGAATAGTTGGCGTAACAATTCTATTCCTAGTAATAGCAACAGCATTCCTAGGATATGTACTGCCATGAGGGCAGATATCATTCTGAGGGGCAACGGTAATTACTAACCTATTATCTGCAATTCCTTACCTGGGAACTACCATTGTTCAATGAGTTTGAGGAGGATTTGCTGTTGACAACGCAACCCTAACACGATTCTTCTCATTTCACTTCCTTCTACCATTCATCGTAGCAGCAATAGTTATAGTACATTTATTATTTCTACATCAAACAGGCTCAAATAATCCCTTAGGAATAAACAGAAATATTGATAAAGTACCATTCCACCCCTACTTCTCATTCAAGGATATTGTAGGATTTATACTAATACTTGCATCACTAACAGTACTATCACTAATAAACCCGTATATACTAGGAGACCCAGATAACTTTATCCCTGCAAATCCACTAGTAACACCAGTTCACATTCAACCAGAATGATACTTCCTATTCGCATACGCAATCCTGCGGTCAATTCCAAACAAATTAGGAGGAGTAATTGCCCTAGCAATATCCATTGCTATTTTATATATCTTACCCTTTACTAACCAAAAAAATTTTGCAAGAAATCAATTTTATCCTCTAAATAAATCAATATTCTGAACAATAGTAGTAACAGTAATTCTATTAACATGAATCGGCGCCCGACCTGTAGAAGACCCTTACATCATTACAGGGCAAATCCTCACCATTACGTATTTCCTATATTATCTAGCCAATCCAATCACATACAAAATATGGGACAAAACAATTAACTAACTAATGAGCTTGAACTAAGCCTATATCTTGAAAATATAAGAAAGAGGTAAAAATCTCTATTAGTTTATACTAAATTTTATTAACTAAAGTAAAAACCCCAAAATAGTTAATTTTAAGCAGAAAAAAAACATAAGAAAATTAAGAGAAACGGGCAAAAACCTCTTCCAAGCAAGATACATAAGCTTATCATAACGAAAACGAGGTAAAGTACCCCGAACTCAAATCCAAAGAAACGAGACAAGGACCAATTTAACAAAAAACAAAAAAGAATACAAATCTCCTCCCAAAAACAATATAACAGAAATCATTCTTATAAACAAAATACTTGCATATTCAGCCAAAAAAATCATAGCAAAACCACCTCTTCTATATTCAACATTAAAACCTGACACAAGCTCCGACTCCCCCTCAGCAAAATCAAAAGGAGTCCGATTAGTTTCAGCAAGCCCTGAAATTACCCACATAAATCTTAAAGGAAAACACAGGAAAAAAAACCAACAATATCCCTGAAAAACAATAAAATCAAATAAATTTAAGCCTAACACCAAAAAAACAAAAGACATTAAAATCAAAGCAAGACTCACCTCATAAGAAATAGTCTGAGCAACAGACCGCAAGCCCCCTAATAAAGCATAAGAAGAGTTAGAAGACCAGCCAGCCATTATAATAGTATAAACCCCCAATCTAGAAACGCAAAGAAAAAACAACAAAGACAAATTAAAATTAAAAAATCCCGAAAGAAAAGGCATCATTATTCAAAGAAAAAGAGAAATAAATAAATTCAAAACAGGAGAAAAATAATAGATAACAAAATTAGATATAAAAGGGAAAGTCTGCTCCTTAGTAAACAATTTAATAGCATCAGCAAAAGGCTGTAAAATACCTGCAAACCCAACCTTATTGGGCCCCTTACGAATCTGAATATACCCTAAAACCTTTCGCTCAAGCAAAGTAAGGAAAGCAACACCGACTAAAACACACACAATAAGAACAAACATAGAAAAAAAAAGCAAAACATATTCCTTTAAAATCAATATTATTTGTAATAACAATTACATAAAAAGATTCTAAATCTATCGCACTAGTCTGCCAAAATAATTAATAGTATTCAACAAAAAAATATGATTTTGCCGCCTGGTCCTTTCGTACTAAAACAGCAACATTAACAAAAGATAGAAACCAACCTGGCTCACGCCGGTCTAAACTCAGATCATGTAAAATTTTAAAGGTCGAACAGACCTAACTATTCAGCTTCTGCACCAAAAGTAAATTTTAATCCAACATCGAGGTCGCAAACTTTCCCATCAATAAGAACTTTCAGGAAAAATAACGCTGTTATCCCTAAGGTAATTTAATCTTATAATCCAAAAACAAGGATCAACAAGCCGCAAATAAGCGTAAAAATAATAAAAAGTTATGTTAATTTTTATGTCACCCCAACAAAATACTTAAAATCATTAAAAAACATAAATCTTAACAAATACAACGAAAATAAATATAAAACTCTATAGGGTCTTCTCGTCTTTCTATAAAATTTAAGCTTTCTTACTCAAAAATAAAATTATATTAAATAAACAAGAGACAGTTAGTCTTTCATCAAACCTTTCATTCCAGCTCCTAATTAAGAAACTAATGATTATGCTACCTTTGCACAGTCAAAATACTGCGGCCATTTAAAAATCATTGGGCAGGCCCGACCTTAAATCATAAACAAAAAGACATGTTTTTAATAAACAGGTGAAAACCGCGTTTGCCGAGTTCCTTCTATTTAACTAAAAAAAAAAACATATGAATACAAAATAATATACTAATTTCATCATAATTACAAACCAGAAAAAATCAAAGAAAAAATCCTAATAAATAAATAAAGAAAAAAAAATCAAAGAAAATAAACACTAATTATAACATACTAAAACAATGGAAAATTCTAATCCTATAAAAATTTATAAACAAAGATCTTATATAAATTTATTCAGGAGCTTGTCCCCCTGAATATTAAGAAACAAGACAGTTAAAGTAAAAAATAACCCAAACAGCTCATGCCCTCCTAATTAAATCAATTTCTTAGGAAACCAGATACAATCAAAAGCGAATAACGTTTCATTTCCATGCTAAAATTATAAGTAGTTATTCAACACTAAAATAAATTTAAGCATAACTCCTTCGAAATCGGGAAACCTGAATTATCAAGCAAAATTAGATAAACCCTGATACACAAGGTACGACAAGAAAAGCCTTCTTTTTAAAGCTAAAATCATTTCTATTACTACACTATTCACTATCATAAAACCAATTTTTTCAAACAAAAATAATAAAAAAGAAAATCCTTCCTATAACAAACAAGAAAAAAAACAAACAATAATAAATTACGCTCAAATTAAATTGAATCTCACAATTAACTTTTTAGTGTAAATAAAACGCTTATACCAAGCTCTAATTTGTCATTCCAGGCTCATTTTCCAATAAGCCTACTTTGTTACGACTTATTTCACATTAAAATGAAAGCGACGGGCGATATGTGCATATTTTAGAGCTAAATCAAAACGCAAATAATTAGTAATTACTATCAAATCCAATTTATTCCAGCTATTAAAGCCAGCAAACCACATGTAAATATAATGTAACCCATCCCATCTTCAATATAAACTACACCTTGATCTGAAATACTATTTAATAAAATATAACAAAAATTAATTATCCTCCTGAAATTTTTATAAACAACGATATATAAATTTTATAATCAAAGTAAAGCTAATCGTGGACTATCGATTAAAAGACAGGTTCCTCTGAACAGACTAAAATACCGCCAAATTTTTTAACTTTAAAGAACTTAACTATTAATAATTAAAGACAAAACGCTCACACTTAAAATAGTAGGGTATCTAATCCTAGTTTAAATAAAAGTTTACTAAACAAAGAAAGAAAATCAGACCAAAATAAGAAATAAAATTTCACCTAAAAAATCCTATGAAAAATCCGTCAATTTACTCCCAATTAATCTTATAGAAATTGTCCTGCATAATTTGTATAACCGCTACTGCTGGCACAAATTAAGTTTATACTAAATTAATTCCCCAAGTCTAACCCCAGTTAATACTTAAAATTACATACTACAACAAATAACTCTTTAAACAACAGGCAATAAAATCCATATATACATGAACCAGAAAAACAACTACAAAGCTACAATAAAACTTTAT